CCCTTTTTCAGCGCAAAAATTGAAGATTTAGTTACGATTGAAAGTTTTGTACTATCATCCATAGATCCTTTATTCATACTCATTCAATTGGAAAAATTGAACCAATCAAAAAAATTATGCTTCTCGACTCCATAATCCAAATTCTTTATTAAGATTCTGATTGCCTTTTGGATAGAAATCGTGAGAATGTATATTCTTTCCTCAAATGTCCTATTGAGGGGGAAAGGATTAAATCTTTTTAAGAAATAAAGTTTTTGATCGGAATATGAAAAAAAACGGAAAGACCCCTTAACTATTTAAGTTGTTAATAGAACGAATCACACTTTTACCACTAAACTATACCCGCTACATATTCATTATTGGATATGAATGGACTATTTGTCCAACAAAGTAATCAGACGTAGTCAAGATAGCATCAGAATCATGAAAATTCCAGCATTAACACGTATTTTGTTCTGCTGCGGCGCGGGATTGAAAAAAAAAAAGAATAGGTTAATAGCAAAAAGTTTAGTCAAATTTCAATAGTGTACTAAAGTTTTAAGTATTCTCTTTTTTTGAAACCTCCCTTCACTTGAACCGCCAGATTTTCTGAATTCGGGTAAATTGGGCCTCAAACTTTCAAGCTTGTCCTTTGCTTTGAACAAGTAAAAGATTTAAAATAGTAGAAATATGTGTTTTCTATTTGAGATTCTTTCTCTTATAAGATTTCTAAGATCTATTTCTTTTCTTTCTTAATACTTCCTTCTTATTAAGATTTCTTAAGTGAATTAGAATTATTAAGATGAATAGAATTCTCAACTTCAACTTTCATTTATAATGAAATTCGTTTTTCATTAATGAATTTCTGAATCTTATACTTAAGAATAATAAAATAAAGACGAAAGATATTAGTACTATATTACATTACTTTTATACTCTAATACTATTACTAGATATTACTAGATATTACTAGAACAGAACACTTTTACTATAAAGACTAAATATTCTAATTTATACTCTAATTTACTAGAATTACTTAGAAGATACTAAGAATAGATATAGAATCTCTAACATTTTAGATTTCAATTTCATATTTCAATTTTCAATATAGAATATATCATATTCATATTAAGATAGAATTATAGAATATATAGAATATTCTATATTAATCTAGATATAGATAATTTCTTAAATAATTTCTAAGATAATCTATCTATTAGAATCTTATCTAATTTCTAAGAATTAGGAATGGCAATGAAAATTACTCTTCTTGTTTCACTAACAATTTTTCTTCGTTGGAACAAAAGAAGTACTGTCCCGGCCAGTACTTATACTTAACCAGGCCGGGGAAATGAACCTTTTGTACAAAATAAAAGAAGTAAGGTATTCTTTCTATTGGAGAAATATGTTTCGAAGAAAATAAAAATTGTTCTCAATCTTCACTTCACGTATGAAATCACATGAGAAATTTCCAATTTGGAATGGGGAGAGATGGCTGAGTGGACTAAAGCGTCGGATTGCTAATCCGTTGTACGAATTATTCGTACCGAGGGTTCGAATCCCTCTCTCTCCGACCCTCCTGATAACTTGAGATTTTAGAATCGGAAGAAATTTCGATTATTTTCTTTTATGAATCTTTTATCTTTATCTAGCATCTATTCCATTTATTTCTACATTTACCTATGAAATACCTATGAAAAAAAAAGTAAAAACGAATCTCATCTCTTTTTTTATTCTTCACGCCCAGGATTACGCCCCGGATCATTAGATAAGAATCCGAAGATGAAGAGAGAAACAAAGAATATTACTACTGTGTAAACGAATAGTTTAAGAGTAAGCATTACAAATCTCCAAGATAAGATCTTTTTTTTTTAAGGAAATAGATCACCTATTTTACGACACACACTATACACTATTTTGATATGACGCTCTAAAGATGAAAAAAGAAGGAAGTTTTTTTTTCAATCTATTTTTACGAATTTCTTTCTAATGTAATATTCTAATGTAATAAGATTCGTATTTTTTCATTACCAAAGATTTCTTGCCATATCCATATCTATAATTAGATATTGTATGGAATCTTATAAAGGAAAAAGAAGAAATAAGTTGATTAGCTGATTAAAGATCATCGCCCCCTTCCCTTATTCAATTTCAATATAATATACAATAGAAAATATCAGAATTTCGCTTTTTTGAATCGAGGGTTCCTAATTTCCAGACTTATCTGAATCTTATTTCTGATCTTATTGATTTTAAGAATAAAAATCTCATCTTTTTTTTTATCGAAGAAATTCTGAATTGAATCGAGATTTCATTTTTATCGAAAACTTACAGCAGCTTGCCAAACAAAGGCTAAGAGAAAAAAGAGTAAAGGGATAATCGGCATAACGTCTACGATTGGATTGAAAAAGGCATAAGCCTCGGGCAATTTGGCGAAGAAAAAACTACTCGAATAAAGGGTAGAATTAAGACAGATACAGATTAAACTAAAGATATTAAACATAACAAATATTCTTTTCTTGTTCTTAAAGATTAAAATGAAATTGAAATGATAAGAAATTATCAGATTGGATTGAGTTGTTTTTCTGAGGGATTTTTTAAAATAAAAAAGCAGATAAAAGAAAGAAATTCTGATTTTTCTTTGACTTCTCCCCAATCAAGAATCCTTCCTTACATTATCCAATCAAATAAGAATACAAGGAATTCTATTTTCATACAATATCTTAATTGAATTCTAAGTAATGATCAATTCATCTTTTTGATTCTATATCTATTGTGTTGAATCCCAGCGACAACATGTCCTATATTTCTTTTGGTTGGTTATTGACGAATAACCAATATTTAGCTTAGTTTTTCTTAGACCAAATAAAAATGGGGCGTGGCCAAGCGGTAAGGCAACGGGTTTTGGTCCCGTTACTCGGAGGTTCGAATCCTTTCGTCCCAGAGCGTTTGCATCAGAAACGAAGGATTCTTCTCTAATTGAAATTGAAAATTGAATTCAACAATTTTATTTTTCATGTTGGATACACTGAATTCTAAGATTGATTCTTAGAATCATATCTTTTTTTTTTACTCTTTTACTAAAGTATTTTATTCTTAAATATTCGTGATTCTTTTCGTTAACGATTCTTTGTTTTCTATGATGGAGATGGATGCCAAAAGATCAGAATCCTCGGATTCTGATTTTCTCTTTGATCTTACCTTACACGAGACTCTTTTTACTCCATAATAATGAAAACAAAGAAACTTTATTCTCAAACTATCTCTCTTATTTAAATGAAATGAAAATCAGATTCAATCGGAGATGGTAAATAATAAGTAAATAAAGTAAATAATAATATTATATAAATAATAATATTATAATCATGAAATCATTTTTCATAAATAAAAAATGAGAAAATATTCATAAATTCATAATTCATAATTCATATTCATATTAGAATATATTAATACATAAATACATAATTCTTACATAAGAATATATATATTGTATATTATTATTAATAAGAGAATCTTATTATTCTATAATTGAATATTTATGAATATTGAAATGAAATATTTAGTTTAGTTTTAGTATAGTTATTAGTTACTATAGTATTATAGTATTTAGTTATTTAGTTAATTTTAGTTAAAGTGGCTAAAAACTTTTATCCATTCATGGGGATTTCTTTTTCATTTGAATGAAATGAAAGTCAAAGGCTTTTTTTGAGGTTTCTAATTTCTTTTCTTTTTTTTTTAAAGAAAAAGAAGGATCTTTTATGATGGAAAATCTCGAAAGATCTGTTGAAGATGTAAATAAGTTTGCTTAAAACTTATTTGTTTTTTTCATGTGATATTATTAATATGAGAAAATATGGGGTAATTTGAAGTGAAATCTCCGGATAAACACTTATTTTTAAGTGTAGATTCTTATGTATCGGTTCAACCAATGACTATTCATTATTCCATATTGAATCAATTGCATACGGTTCCAATTTAAAATATAATCAAAATTATAGGGATGTTATGGTAAAACTTCGTTTGAAACGATGTGGTAGAAAGCAACGTGCGACTTGAAGGACATGATTGGATGTGGATTCTTACATCCACCATTTTCTATACGAATGAAGATGCTCTTGTCTCGACATAGTTTGTTCTGCTAGGAACCTAATTGAATTTGTCTTGGGTTGCTAAATAAAGATACTAATGGTATAGAAAGGTATAGCATATGATGGAGCTCGAGCAAAAATGATTGATTCATTTATCGGAGGAATAATCTAGGGTTAGTGACAATAAATAAGTTAGACCAACTTTGTAAATAGATCATCAATATAGAAATATAGATAAACGGAGAGGTTCAAATTTGAACAAGTTTTTGAAATGAAAAAAAAAATCAAATTTGTTGAAATTTTCAAACTGTTTCGATCAAGAGTGTATCACAAAGGAATCAATCGTTCGTATTATTTTTCCCTTTTCCATAGAAAAAACAAAAGGTATGTTGCTGCCTTTTTGAAAAGGAGTAAGGATCACCGAAGTAATGTCTAAACCTAATGATTTCACAAAGTGCAAAGCAAAGACAACAAATTCCGGAACAAGGAAACACTATTTTCACTAGTCTCAACAATTGGATCAGAATGAAAAAAAAAAGAGATCCGAAAGGAGACAAAAAAAGAGGTTAGAGACAGCTCAAGAAATTCTAAGGATTTCCTTTCAAACTCTTTCAAAACTACCCAACTTGAGTTAGGAGTACGAATGAATCTTCTTTTCTTTTTCTGTAAAGAAGGAAAAAAGGCTCAAATTACAGTCTAATTCTTTATGGATCCATTTTTATTCCTATCTATATAAATAGATAGAAATAGAAATTCTAGAAATTAGAATCATTTTTTCTTGAGCCGTATGAGGAGAAAACCTCCTATACGTTTCTAGGGGGGCATTTTTTATTTACATCTATCCCAATGAGCCATCTATCGAATCGTTGCAATTGATGTTCGATCCCGAAGAGAAGGAAGAGATCTTCGAAAAGTGGGTTTTTATGATCCGATAAAGAATCAAACTTATTCAAATGTTCCTGCTATTTTATATTTCCTTGAAAAAGGTGCTCAACCCACAGGAACTGTTTATGATATTTTAAGGAAGGCAGAATTCTTTAAAGAATTTCGAGTTTCTTTTGATAAAAAAGAAAGTAAAAACAAGAATCGTGAATAAAAAAAGGATAGGGTAACTAACTTTGTGTAATTCTTTATTCAAAGTTTATTCTTTTTTTGTTCTATTCATACTTATTTTATTCTTCTTTTTCTTATTCGTATTTTTTTCTTGCTTCTTTTTGTCGAACCCCCCAACAAGGGGGGTTCTTCTTGTATTTGTATTGTACCTTTCTTTTTTTGATTAAAGAAAGGCGCTATTTTTTCTATCTTTACCTTTTCCTTAATTCCTTATTTTTTTCCGCTCAAAGTTCTTATTTATTCTTTATGTTGTGCTAATCCAACACAAATTTCTATATAATTTCTTGAAATTTGTTTTCTAAAGAGTCCATTCATATTGACAATGGCGTCTCAAACAAATATAATTTGATCGTATATAAATAGATCTTTTTATCCCCATTCCCCTATTGGATCTTTCCTTCACTTTAGTAAAATTAGTAAAATGGATGAGTTTGCTTGATTTTTTTTTATTTCGATCATATCTACACCTCATATTGATCCGGGTTGCTAACTCAACGGTAGAGTACTCGGCTTTTAATTGCGACTATGATCTTTTACACATTTGGATGAAGGAATTCGTCTAGACTATTGGTAAAGTTTATAAGACCGCGACTGATCCTGAAAGGTAATGAATGGAAAAAAAAGCATGTCGTAAACAGAATAGAAAAAAGAATAATATAATCATAGAAAAATAAGATTTCTAGTACTCATAATAGAAATAGAACGAGAATCTTTCTTTTTATAACAATTTTGAAGTTCAGTAAAGTATTTCAGGTCTAGTGAATAAATGGATAGAGCCTTATGGCTCCAATTCGAGTAAGACAAAAAAGAAACGAGCTTCCTTTCTTAATTTGAATGATTACCCGATCGAATTACTAATTATACGTTAAAAATAGATTAGTGCCTGGTGTGGGAAAAGGTTCTCTTGTAAATTTTGAGTGGACCATTGATTCTTTTTTTTATGAATCCTAATTATTCGTTATTGTGGATTGGAGACGGATGTGTAGAAGAAATAGTATAGTGATAAAAAAAGAATCTTTTCCAAAGTCAAAAGAGTGATTGGGTTGCGAAAATAAAAGATTTTTACCCCTTTTCTTATTGTTATTTTCTATTTTCTTTCTTTTTCTTTTATTGTTATTCTAGTTATATTAACTAGGAAAAGAAAACCAAATTGGATAGAAAGGGAAAGGAAAAAGATCTGTAGATTGGACTCTCTGTCTCCGGGGTATATATTCTTTATTTGTTCTAACTTTTATATAATCTTTTACTTCTTAAATTCTCATTATGTTTTTTACATCAAAGTACAGTATAAAAATATAAAAAATAGAATATAAATATATAATATATAAAAGTATATATATATATATATATATAAGTATAGACATAGTTATAAGTTAGACTCTTTTCTTCTAAATATTCTTTTAGTATAAGTTTAGTATAAGAGAAACAATATACTACATAGAGCATACGCATACACCGTTCTGACCATATTGCACTATGTATCATTTCATAACACAAGAAGTGCCTCTCTTTTTTGGTTACATTAGAAATGTATTTCAATAGCAGAATTACAAATTAAAAGGATATTTAGATTGAAAAAAGATAGATTTCGGCAACAAAACTTCCTATATCCGTTACTCCTTCAGGAGTATATTTACTCACTTGCTCATTATCATAGCTTAAATAGTTTGATTTTTTACGAACCTGTGGAATTTCTAGGTTATGACAATAAATCTAGTTTAGTACTTGTGAAACGTTTAATTATTCGAATGTATCAACAGAAATCTTTGATTTCTTCGGTGAATTATTCTAACCAAAATGGATTTTGGGGGCACAAGAATCCTTTTTCTTCTCATTTTTCTTCTCAAATGGTATCAGAAGGTTTTGGAGTCATTCTGGAAATTCCATTCTCGTCGCAATTAGTATCTTCCCTTGAAAAAAAAAGAATACCAAAATCTCAGAATTTACGATCTATTCATTCAATATTTCCCTTTTTAGAGGATAAATTATCGCATTTAAATTATGTGTCAGATCTACTAATACCCCATCCCATCCATCTGGAAATCTTGGTTCAAATCCTTCAATGTTGGATCAAAGATGTTCCTTCTTTGCATTTATTGCGATTGATTTTCCACGAATATCATAATTTGAATAGTCTCTTTACTTCAAAGAAATCCATTTACGTATTTTCAAAAAGAAAGAAAAGATTCTTTTGGTTCCTACATAATTCTTATGTATATGAATGCGAATATCTATTCCTGTTTCTTCGTAAACAGTCTTCTTATTTACGATCAATATCTTCTGGAGTCTTTCTTGAGCGAACACATTTCTATGGAAAAAT